TAACCAACTCATTACTTCGCATTATCTCGATCTAAGGAACCAGTCAAGATATGATATATTGGTCATATCTTTGTAACAACTGAAATTTTGTGTTTCTGAAAAAAAAATCTGATTTTTAAGCTGTAAAGCAAAAGAGAGAAGAAAGATGTGGATATAAATGGAAGGATGAGAGAAAGAGAGAGAAAAAATATCAATGATATAGAATTCCAATATGTAATATGTAAGGTCTATAAGTCATCTTATAAAAGGCAGTGTAATAAAGCATTAATACTGATTCTTATATAACATAATTAAATTTTAACATAATTAAAATTAAATGTTCTTATTTAATATATATTTTTAATATAATTTAATAGATTTCTTATTTAATATAAATTCAATATAATTTAATATATAACATAATTTAATTCTAAATTTTTAAATTTAAAATTATAGAACAAAACAAAAAAATCAAGAGCTTCGAGCCAATAAAGACTAAGAAGATTGACTCAAGAACAAATTTCATTACGAGCTCCGTTGTAAAAATTGGACCTAAGCATTAAGTAAGAAGCGATGGGAACGATGGAAGCTGTGAATGCAAAAGATTTTAGTGAAAAAGGAATCTTAATGATTCACTGGTCGGGATGGCGAAATGAAACGGAGGTCAATTCATCTATTGTAAGAAGTCAGGAGACAAGCCGAAAATTGAAAAAGAAGAGTAAATATTCGCCCGCGAAAACTTTCTTTTTTTTGAATTGATAAATTTGGACGATAAAAAGAAAAAAAGAATATGTTCTATTTATATTTCAAAATAACAATTAAAAATAACAATATGATTTCGAAAATAGAAACTAAAATCTTTAATTGTCTATTTAAACAAGATCTATAGATTACTAATAGATTAGATTATATGAAGTCTCAAAAAATGACACGATTCTATTTAAATACATGTATATCTTACTATATATCTTAATCTTACTATATATCTTAATTAGTTAATTATTTAATATTTTATTTAATAATTAATTAAATTAATTATAAGATTCGAAATCTTTTTTGTTTTTTAATTCTTTTATTCGCGAGGAGCCGGATGAGAAGAAACTCTCACGTCCGGTTCTGCAGTAGAGATGGAATTCATAATCAACCATCAACTATAACCCTAAAAGAACCAGATTCCGTAAACAACATAGAGGAAGAATGAAGGGAATATCGTATCGAGGGAATCGTATTTGTTTCGGTAAATATGCTCTTCAGGCACTCGAACCCGCTTGGATCACATCTAGACAAATAGAAGCCGGTCGACGGGCAATGACACGAAATGCACGTCGTGGGGGAAAACTATGGGTACGTATATTTCCAGACAAACCAGTTACACTAAGGCCCGCAGAAACACGTATGGGTTCGGGGAAAGGATCCCCGGAATATTGGGTAGCTGTTGTTAAACCAGGTCGAATACTTTATGAAATGGGCGGAGTAAGAGAAAATAGAGCTAGAAGGGCTATTTCAATAGCAGCATCCAAAATGCCTATACGGACTCAATTGATTATTTCGGGATAAAGGCGAAAAGGGTAGAACTAACAGAAATGAGTCTTGGGTGTGAAAAAAAATTGCTTATTTCTTTATTTTTTTCTTTTTAGACAAAAAATATTTCTTTTTTTTTTTATCCTTTACTTTACATTAAAAGAACAAATTACAAAATGATATGATTCAATCTCAGACCCATTTAAATGTAGCAGATAACAGCGGGGCTCGAGAACTGATGTGTATTCGAATCATAGGAGCTAGCAATCGTCGATATGCTCATATTGGTGACGTTATTGTTGCTGTGATCAAAGAAGCAGTACCAAATGTGCCCCTAGAAAAATCAGAAGTGGTCAGAGCTGTAATTGTGCGTACCTGTAAAGAATTCAAACGTGATAACGGTATGATAATCCGATATGATGACAATGCTGCAGTTGTTATTGATCAAAAAGGAAATCCAAAAGGAACTCGAGTTTTTGGCGCGATCGCCCGGGAATTAAGACAATTTAATTTTACTAAAATAGTTTCATTAGCTCCCGAAGTATTATAAAAGGGGATCGCGCTATTTTATAGTGGGATAGTTGAAAGAAATGGATTGAGAAATAGATTGTATCTCACGCATATACCTTTATTCATAAAATTCATAAAAAATTCATAAAATATTCATAAAAAAAAAAAAAAAATAAGCATGTTGATTATATCAAATTTTGAGTCACCAACTATTTTAGTTCATCATGGGCAGGGACACTATTGCTGAGGTAATAACCTCTATACGAAATGCTGATATGGATAAAAAAAGAGTAGTTCGAATAAGAGCTACTAATATTACCGAAAATATTGTAAAAATACTTTTAAGAGAGGGTTTTCTCGAAAACGTGAGAAAACATCGAGAAAGCTACAAAGATTTTTTTGTTTTAACGCTACGACATAGAAGGAATAGGAAAAGGCCCTATAGAAATCTTTTAAATTTAAAACGGATCAGCCGACCTGGTCTACGAAT